AGGGCTTTATTCTTGAACTCGAAAGGGGGCGATCCCAGACCTACACCCGACTAAATGGAATTTCTTCTTGATTGAAGTATTCCATCAAAGCCCGATCTCTGTCACTGTAAATGCTGGCTTCCTAAGCAATGAACGACGAATTCGTCTCTTCGTGAGACAGTTCGGGGGATGGGAGCCGAAAAAAGAAGCCTTTTCTGCCCGCACTACTACTTACGTCATTTCTTGCGGGCTGAGGCGAAAGGGCGCTTTGGGACCGATTTAAAGCAGTTTCGCCCCTTCGTAAAACTAAAAATTGATTAAGAGAAGGCGAATACCGATCAAAAGGTTTGGTATCCTTGTCCTACTCCTATTCTACGGTATTCAAAAAATCGGCATGTCTTAATGCCTTTGACCGGGGAATATCCCCCGCAGCAAAAACGAATAATGAAATAAGAGAAGAAAGGTTTTGGCATAAGCTCACACGGCATAGGGTTCAAAGGGCTTTTCTACTCATAAACTCAGGGGTCGGATTTCCACTTCTTTCGGGCACTTTCTTTATATTAGTTTCGTCTAACTATCGCAGGTTCGGATGATTGATTCGCCCGAACTCCAATTTGTTCTGGGTTAAGTCCCATACGTATTTGCCTTACTTCTTCGATCCGGGAAGACAACCCAAGCTAGAGAAGTAAGACTTCATTTTGGCTTTCCTTGATCAACAGGCCGTCAATCCTTTCTTCGACCTCAAGAGATTGAACAAAGAAGCCCCATTGATTGGATATGGTTCCATCTCCCAGTGGTGAGCAAACAACAGCCCCCCGATCAGCTAAGCTAGAGAGCAGATATCCTACTCGTTCTTGCATTACGCGCCTGAACGAACAGAACGCACAATGCCTCTGATTTATACGAAACACTGAGAGAACCAAATCAAATCAAAGAAAGGTGTGGGAGATTCTTTTCGTCGTTTTCATTCGTGCCCCATCCTCCAATGGTGCATTCACTCCCGCCCTTAAGAGTTATTGCTTCAAGTTAACTTGCCTTGCTAATGCTAGCTTGCCTTCTATTATTACTGTCCAGAGCGGGGAAGAAGCACTACTGAAGGTCATTACTGTGAAAGACCGTCTTATCGATCTTTCTTTTGAAAAGGCCTATAGAAAGCCCGCGAGTTCTTCCTCCTTGATTCGTTCGTTGGTCACTCACTCTCTTTAGAGTCGTTTAACACCCAGACTTTCAGGAAAGACAAGAGGGAAGGTTTCTTTATCACAGTCACCGAGACCGAAGCGGAGGGGGGGATCTTGGTTTAGCCATTCACTATCGAAGCGAAAGTCAAGCCACCAACCATCGAACCGATATTGATTGACCTACTAATCGGAGAGTCGAGAGACAGAGACAGGAAAGCGAAAGAAGGGCTCCGTTAGGGTTAAGAGTGATCCACCAGTCTTCAAATCTGTTCAGCTGGGAGTGGAAATAGTTAACAATGACTTTCGCCTTCCACGGCATGGAGAATTCACCAGTAATTATGTTAACTGCAACCAAAGAGTTCGCGATTCAATTCAGTCTAGATCCGCTTTCTAGCTTTCTTGTGGGCCAGTAACCTTCCTCACCGACCTTGGTTCCTTCCGAGGTCGTCTAATTCATTAGGATATGTCCTCACTCCGAAGAAGGGGAAGTGGCGGCCCACTGACAACAGAGGGAATTTAGTATGGTAAAAAGCAAGAACAAGAAAACAAGGAAGTCAAAAAGTCAAAACTAACTCTAACTAACAAACAGTACTTGAATCTTACTTATTTGAAATTGATGCAAAACACTTTTTCTCAATGCCCGCGGAGAGATTAAGCCTTTGTGTGCTCTTTCTGGATGGATTTTTGACCATCTATCTCCATGGGTGAATGCTTCCGGCTGGTATATTATTATACCATGTGTAGGCTCGGCCTGTTAAGGACTTAGAGAATTATCGTAGTCGCAGGTTTGCATTTTCTTCATGTTCGCCAACCAAGTGCTTCGAGGAAGCGGGAGATATGCTCTCTGGCGTTGCCACGGCCGTTGTAGAGAGTCAAAGTGGGGTGTCCTTTTGGGTAGGGCATGTGTTGCAGCTCATTTGGTATGGCGGGTAATGTTCATAGGTGAGGTCATCAGGTTGCTTCTTTGAGCGTTCTTGTTCGAGTAGGCGTGTAAGTTCTGCTACTGTGACGAATTCCTGGGTTGTAACAGCAGAGGCATTGGGTTTTTCTGTACAACGGCTGGTGGTACTCTTGGCGCCAGAGGTGATTGGGGTTGGGGCTCTTGGTGGACTTCGGCTGCAGAGGCCTCTGGCGTCGTTTTCGTCAGGCTCGGTTTGAACTAAATTGTTGGAAGAATTGCATCATCTTTTCATTGTTCTGTGCAAACGCACGACTGAGCAGTTCTGCGACTTCTTACTCGGGCCGCCAGGTGCCCGAGGTGGAGATGGCATCTCGTGCTCAGAAAGTTCGTCGTCAGTACGTTCTTGCTCGTCAACTTCGTTTCCTGGGTTCACTCGGTCCGTTGGCTATTTTCTCTTTGCCATTCACTTGTGTAGTCACCTACCCACTGGAGTCGCCAAATGTAGAAGGTGGATAAGGCTAAGTATTACGTAGAGAATGAGGCTGATGTCTTGGAGTGGTGAGGTGGCTCAGGAGGTCGCCTAAACCGAATGATGGCCGTACGATCACCCTTGGGTCAAGCGGAGGGCAAAGAAAGAGACAAAGGTCCGGAGATGAGGGGGAGTGAAGCCGAGAGATAACCTGGGGAATCCCAAAGAAGAAAGGTATGATGTAATTTCTGTCCTGGGGCCAGCTATTTATAGGCATAGCAGGTCAGAGAAATGTCGGAACCCAAGATCGTTATGCTGACGTGTCATAGTTTGTTAGAAGATCAGCTGGCAGAATCTTCCGTACGAAACTGTCTGACACGCGTGGTCTCGAACTCTCGGCAACCTTCCTGGCGGCGCCAGGTGTTCGGCCAATCATCTTATTCCCGAGGAGATTCATATTCCCACCTATCCTAACGAAGGAAGCAATAGAACCGCTTCCCGCTACTAAGGAAGTAGCTCGGAGTCGGTTTGACTGGAGGAGATTACCTCTTGCGAGAATAGAGATCTTTCAATTCCCGACTCCATCAGTATTCACTGGAATGCGGCTATGACAATAAAGAGTGTGACCTGACGGGCGAACATGATCTTTACATAACCAAGAGTTTGGTCGGTTCTCCGATCCACCTTGAATGAGCTATCCTTGCCCCCTCGAATGAGTAGATCGGCGATACAGGAATTGGAGTGAATGAGGCCCAACATAGAATTCTTTCTCGGAGGTTCGCCCGGCGCCTCTCTTCTCTGGATCCGCTCGATTTGACATCACGGGGGCCATCCATTGAGGCTATCGAGGTCTAGCTCGTCTCTTACAGTACAGCCCTCACTCGAAGTAAGGATTTCAGGGGGTTACTGACCAGATAGATCTATTGAGTGAGAGAAAGTGGCCTATAGCCCTCTCTAAAACTGATGAATCAAAGCCTATCGTCTCAGCCTTTCCAGCAGCCTAATCCGATAAGCCTAAACATGGTCCAAGGAGTTCTAACAATCGGGGAAGCCTTTGCCCTTGCTTTAGTTGACCCGAAAGCAGGTAGTTCAGTTCCTGACCTCGGCTCATTCCCTTCAGTTTTGAAGTGAAAGCGCGGTTACGGGTTTCCTTTTGTATCAGCATTGGCGATTGATTTCTCCTTCTCATCCGGTCTATATCGAATGACCTTCTTTTTTGCTCTGGCTGCTATTGACTTGACTACATTGTCTCACTGAGGAGTGTTTTCTCATATCATAGAGGAAAGAAAGATGGGCCGAATCATGCAGGTGGAAATTTCTGTGATCACCTATGATATATCTGGTTGTTCTCTCTCCTCCTCCTTCTCTATGTTCCTTACCTTCCACCTACAAAAGCAAGAATGCAATCTCGAGTACGTCCCTCTTATCTTATTTCGGAGAAATTGAATAAGAAAGTGATGTTCGAAAACACTGATGAAGTAGAGTCAGTCTGAGGATTGGACCCGGGGGAACATAGATTTCCTATCGGTCTTGACCTTCTCAGAGACTTGCCAAGATAGGGATCTGCTCTTATATTATAGATATTATAAGACGATATTAGAAAAGGAACCCCTCTCTCTTTCCTTTCTGTGCGCTCTCTCTTCTGTCATGTGCTTAAATAATTGAAAGTAAAAAAGACGTGATCAACTTTCTCGATCTGCTTCAGACTCATCACTCTAATGTCTCGTCCAGGTCGGGGGGTGAATTGGGCCCTCTGAATGAATGGTGAACCAGTCCTACGAGTGGGTTGATCCGCCGCAATTATTGTTATATATATAGTCCTGACCCGGAAAGGTACTAGGCATGGGTCACGCCACCTTGTTCAGGCGAAAGCCCATCAAGTGAATGAAGTCTAATTCCCATTCCGGGCCGGCCCAGGCCTGCTCGCTATCCGAGTGTAGTCAGCAAAAGCAAAGAGAAAAAATGACGTAACGTAGGACCAATAAGATTGAATCCTCTGAGAGAGAATGGATTCAGAGTATACTTATTATATATATTGATCGAGGAGAGCGGGGAATAATCCGGATAGGAATCGAAATCGTTGCGTACTAGCTTCAGTGGGAATAAGTAAGTGTCACGTTAAGGAGAACTAATATTGGACCGGGGAAAAAAAGGGGAGAAAGTAAAGTCTAAGCGCATATGGCACGAAAAGGAAATCCGATCTCGGTAAGAAACTATCAATCTATTTTTATTGATATCTTAATATATCTCGTTTTGATTTCTCTTTCGTTGACCTTCATGAAGCTAGGAATACCGATTATGGCTTTTTGTGACTCCGGGGAGGACGACGAATCGAGGATTTGCGCTCATCCTCCAGCAGAGGGTTCCTCAAATGCCCAACTCGATTTGGACTTAACTCTGCGTCCGCCGGGACCAACAGCAGAGGAAATAGAAAGGGAGCTTTCCTCTTTTCTTTCTTCCTTTGGAAATAGGGGAGTGACCTCAAGTGTACTCCAAAATACTAAGATTAAGCTACAATTGGACGTCGCGTCCCCCGCGAAGCTTTTGAAGATCCGGGAACTTATGCGGGATCTCCAAAGCAGACCGGTTCCTGCTTTCCAAGCGAGAGATGCTTTATTGAAAGCTCTCGCCCAATGGGAGAGGGACCAGACGCGTGATCCATGAGGTTGGCCGCCCAGCGTCGGCTCTACGAACTAACAAGGGGTCGGTCGCGAGAGATAGAAGGGGTGGTCCGGCGGGTAGGCTGGAGGGGGCTCGTCAGGGGGAGCAAATCGAGAAGTCCTTCGAAAGATAGGGCTTCCCGGAGAATTTGGTGTCTTTCTATTTGGAAACAAAGGACCATAAGTATAATTAGACACTTCGTCTTTATTGTTCCACTAGCTAGGATAAAATGATCAGATGTCCCTTTCATTATTACAACCTTCTTTTTTGATGTCAAAGACCAGAAGCTACGCGAAAATTTTCATTGGATCTCGGTTGTTCTTAACAGCGATGGCTATTCATTTAAGTCTTCGGGTAGCACCACTAGACCTTCAACAAGGTGGAAATTCTCGTATTCCTTATGTACACGTTCCTGCGGCTCGGATGAGTATTCTTGTTTATATCGCTACGGCTATAAACACGTTCTTGTTCCTATTAACAAAACATCCCCTTTTTCTTCGCTCTTTCGGAACCGGTACAGAAATGGGTGCTTTTTCTACGTTGTTTACCTTAGTTACTGGGGGGTTTCGGGGAAGACCTATGTGGGGCACCTTTTGGGTGTGGGATGCTCGTTTAACCTCTGTATTAATCTCGTTCCTTATTTACATGGGTGCACTGCGTTTTCAAAAGCTTCCTATCGAACCGGCTCCTATTTCAATCCGTGCTGGACCGATCGATATACCCATAATCAAGTCTTCAGTCAACTGGTGGAATACATCGCATCAACCTGGGAGCATTAGCCGATATGGTACATCAATACATGTTCCTATGCCCATTCCAATCTTGTCTAACTTTGCTAACTCCCCCTTCTCAACCCGTATCTTGTTCGTTCTGGAAACACGTCTTCTTATTCCATCTTTTCTCGAATCTCCTTTAACGGAAGAAATAGAAGCTCAAGAAGGAATACCAAAACCTAGTTCACTCGCTGGCATCCATGGCTGAATGGTTAAAGCGCCCAACCGGGCAAATTCGTAGGTTCGATTCCTGCTGGATGCGTCGTCAATCAAGAAGTCTTTCCGGGAATTCCTTATCCGTAAGTCAAGCAGGCAAAGTCGACTATTCGTCTTCACTTACTCAAAGGAGCCCCTGAATGCAGACCAATCCCCCAAGGGACTAAGCGCATTCAGTTATCTTTCAAAGAGCTTATTCGAAAACAACTATTTTTGAATAATCAAATAAGTTTTTCTTATTAGTTGTTGCAACCCATTTGAATTTGAAAACAGCTTCTTCCTTCAACACCAGCAACGGATAGGACCAGATCTTCTATTTTCTCGACAGCTCTTACTGTAACAGAAAAGACTTGCTAGGGAATAGGGATTCGTTGAACTATGAAAAACTCATACCGGTTATTCCACAGAAAGAGGAACTTGAATTAGCCCTCGGGCTGTGAACCATTGTCACTCGTTACGTAACGAAGTTCAGTATCCGTATGTTAGCCAAGAGATGATTAGTCGATTCCTCTGAAAAGATGATGATTTGAGAAGCTCTATACGTATAGTCGATATAGAGCTATTCGTTTTTCAACTCATTCACTACGTATCTAAGTTCGAGCTGAATCTCCTACGTGACTGTGGTCAGGTAACTGTTAGTATAGTAAGAAGCTCCGGTTCACAAAAGAAAGAGCAGCAACAAGCTTCTAGTTCTCACTCCATTGCCATTTCTTCGGTCTCTTCCTCAGAGTGAAGCTAGCCACTCTCAATTAGTGGAGTGGGCAACTTGCTTCGGCTGCTTCCATTGATGGAGGCCTTGTCTTATGATAGGATAAATTACAAGGAATACCAATCCCCTTGGGGGCAGCCCCCATAAACACCTCCTCACACTCTTATCGATCCGGCCGAATGAGTGTAACGAAAAGATACGTATCTAAGTGAACGAACGGAATTCTAAAAGACTCACTCCAAACGAACGGAAGACTTGGAGTGAGTCTAATAGTCTTTCTTTTCCTCATGATAGTCTTTTTTCTTTTCTTTGTGGTCGTGAAAGGAGACTGCTTTTGAATGCTTACCTAAGGCAAGCTCTTTGACAGACTCGGCTGTGAACACTCTCTTAGAGAATCGACCGTTCGACGAGAAAAAGTCTGATTAGTCTTCCGCTTGAACGGTTATATCTATAGGAAGACCTGTCGCAAGGACAGGAACGAGTGTACTGTAGACAGTATGAGAGAAAGGAGAATTCTTTTAGAAGGAAGAAGCTTAATTGAGGCCGCCTTGCATTCTCGCTGTCTGGGAGCTCCACTCATCACCCATATCACTCGAGAACCCAACCTTTTCATTACAGTAATGTGATTTCATGTCTCTGATGATTCGGCAGGAGGAAAGAGGGAAGGCTTTGACAGATCGGCTGAAGAAGGATCGGGGTTCAAAGGAGTCTGAAGCTTGTCAAAAGCCTTTTGACGATTTGAAGATGTCGATGGTGATGGAGCCGGTGCTGCAGTTGCCTGAGTTTGATAAGCCATTTTCGGTTGAAACTTTCGCTTCTGGGAGAGACCTTGACGGTTTTCCAGTTGGTGATGCGGAAAGTGAACAAGGAGTCGTCGGTTGAAGACTCAAGCTTGTGGGCTTGATAGAAGGAAAGGAGTTGGCTATGATAGATTGGGCATCTTCTCGCTTACGACTTGGTCTCGTATGGGACATTCCCTCATGATGGAATGGCTACCTTTTTTGTCTTGTCTACTCAAGGAAGAGCGGGATACTTAGCTGAAAGGGTGAACAAGGCCGAGCGCCTTCAAAACTTGCTCCAGACTACCTTCGTCGGGCAGCAGTCGAAGAAGGGATAGTGCGCAACTCCTTTTATTAAGATCTGAGACTCTTAACGGATTTCTCTCCAATTAAGAAGTGACGGAGGTCTTTCGAGATTGAATATGACTGATAAGTCTATATAAACTATATAAAGAAGAATTCTGTCTTTCGAAGCGAGCCATTGGCAAGAAGCACAGAATCCGCTCGGGGACTCAGCGCATATACCCTGTCTTCTTTCATTGAAAAGGTACGGTGACGAATGAACGGATCAAGCAGTGCAGAAGGACCTACGACGATGAAGTAGAAAGGGGGACGTAGGGAAGCTGCGGGCAATTTGCGTAAGTAAGAAAACAAGAAAAAAGCGGCTAAATGCCGACAAACCAACCAACCAACCGACGACGTCCTGTCAGAGGCGGTGAAAGCCCTATATATATAACGATAAAAAGATAGATGGTCATGGTTTAAACTAGATTGTCCCAGTTAGAGTTTTTACTATAGCTGCAACCTATCTCATATTGGGGAGAAGTGTACCGCTCTCGATCAAACTAGAAATAGAATAAGAGAAGAAAGGCAGTGCAGTAAAAACACTTCCTGTTTGGTTCAATTTCTTTCGGATAATGAGTAAGAGAACGGAGCGAAAAAGCAAGGCCCAGAGGTGCTCAATGAGCCGGTAACCCTTCCTTCTCTTACTTGAAGAAGATCGAATCGGTCCAAGAAAAGTCATGCTGACTCTCTGGCTACGATTGCTTCTAAGATCAAAATAAAATGAATTGGTCAAGAGTCTACTTCCTTCTTTGATGTTGATTTGATAGAGATAGCAGAGGTCTTCGTAGCAAGGATCACATCCGATTACGATATTGATAGAGAGTTTTTGTGCCGGGTCCTGAAACTTATTTACCTAAAATCCGCATTACACCAGAAAAATCTGTCTCTTACCGCGCATCAGCTTGAAGAGCGGCTATCGGAGTCAAGCTTAAGAGAGCCTCCTACCTAGTCAAATACTGAACTTAAAAAATAAGAAGACCATCATCGAGTACTGAATCGGATTCAGAGATCACCAGCCTATCGAACAATAGCCCTTCGGGGAGGAAGAGCTCTCGGTAGTTGCGGTGGAGTAAAAAAAGAATTATTGCTTTCGGAACCGGGAACTGTCTGGTCCTCTCTTATGATAGCATCGTCATCCGCGCAGCCTTTCTTTATCCCTTGCTTTTTACGGCCCTGCTACTAATAGAATAAAAAGACTAAAGTTCCGTTGGGTGCTGCCTTAGTTCGCTAGCTTCGTTGTATGGAATGACCGGACTGACTTCAGGGAAGTTTTTGTGGCCAAAGGAAAAGAGTTGGGTTCTCTACCGAAGCCGTTATTGGGCTTTCCTTTTCACCAGGGAAACTTCCACGAGCTTTAGGGTAACCTCTGTCTTCATGTTCACATCTTTTTCTTACTCTTTCATTGGGCCTTTCGCCTCCCTCGAAGTAAAAACTCTCCGGTGAGACCAGATCAGCCAGAAGCCTTGGTGTGCTAACCAAAGAACCCGCCCCAGCGGACCCAGTTTCCAAAAGTTGAGTGGTCTGCGCATAACACCTCCTGACGGGGCATCTCCTCCATCCCCGTTGGTCCTTCCAAAACCTACTTCTCTTTTATTTCTTTTATTTTCTTCTTTTTCACTCTGGCGCAGCATTGTCCACTGGGGATTAGTAACAAAATAAAGTAACTGGCTGATGGGAGACCTGTTCCACGTCTTAGCTTCGACCTATACCGAAAGAGATTAGTTCATTGATCAACTACCACTTGATCCCCTAGGTAAAGGAATTTTTCTAAGGTGCCAAAGAGTCCCCTCCTAATAAGTAGGGCTTTGCTGGTCTTGCAAGCATTCGTCTACGTTTGCTCGCAAAACTGCTAAGGTTAAGATAGCCAATCCCGTTTTGTTTCGGCAGAAACGAATCAATTTCGAACAGTGTATTATAGTCGACGGGCCTCTAGCGATGATCGGACCCAGATAATCAATGTATTCATCGTGCCCCCCCTGGGTTCGGTGAAAGAATTGAATTTCCCGATGAGGTAGCCTGCTGGGACTTTGCTAGAAAAGGGATTAGCGGCTTAATGCATGGATTTGAGCTGTGAAAGGCCTTTGTAAGTGGCTTGCTCATGCCTTCCCGCCTTACTATGTCAAAGAGCCAAAAATGCACTCAATGAAGGCCACGATCAATAGTAGGGGTTTCTCTCTCAATTAACAAGCCCAGGGATCACAGACGAGATCTAACTTAGTGGTTTCGCTTTAATTCATTAACTATACGAAGATCTTATTTCTTACCTACTAGATCGATTGAAAGAAGCCTTCGGGTTACAGTCAACTCATAAAATACTCTCCTAAGGAGATATTCTTTCTATCCATAAACAGAAAGGGGGAGAGATTCCTGCTTGCCTACTTCGCGGATCGAAGGGAGAAGACCTATTATATTAAAGAAAAAAGAAAAAGAAAAAGAAAAAAGAAAAAAAAAGAGAAGAAAGGCTTTCGTCGTCTTTTTCCCGCTTTCACCTTCGATTGCGAAGGGCTTTTTTCCCGGTTTTCAATTCCTCTCCGGCGAGGTTTGAACTTCGCGTGGTGGGAAGGCCTTCCCGATTCGCATCTTCCCGTCCAGCAAAGAAAGTGAAGGGGAGCGGACAGCGAGTTGGAGGACGCTGCAGAACCGCGTGATTGATCCATCTGCGCTATTCCCTAATTGAAGAAAGTTGTAAAGCCTTCAGAGCCTCAGTCCCTACCATTTTTTTTAAGAAAATGAAAGCTGACTAGCAATCGCTCGTTTTTCTTATTAGCATGGGATTGGATGTTAATAATGAAATAAAAACATATATATATATTAGAAGAGAAGGCAATCCCCGTGGAATTCCTATCGATTTCCGATGGATAACAATCCATCTTTCTCGCTTTCGCTCTTTCTCCCAATCAGTCGCGAGGGTTCCGGGCATGAGAACGCAAGTGCCGGAATCAAACAAAAGGTCCGAACGTCCGAGGACGAAAGAGAAAATGCTCCGCGGGGAAGTCGTTTCCATCTAGGATAGCGTATTCGTGCCGGTTAGACGTCGGCCATGAAATCCATCACTATACCGAGCAAATCATGGGCATTCACATCTCGGTCAAGGGGAACTGTGCGCGATTCTCTCGTGAATCGCCTTCAGCAAGGTATGGCATTCAGGGTCTTAACCCAGGGATAAATCTTTCTTCATAGATACAAGACATTCGTTGCTGATCTAAAAAAGATCTTCTCCCGTGGGCGTTAGCGGACGTTTTTCATTTTTCACTCGGTCCTTACTTCCCAAAGCAAAGGTTTTTTTAGGTTGACTTTGGAAAGGCGCTAAACAGGCCTATAGGTTCGCCTTTCTATTTATAATAGAAGAAGTCTAATAGAATTAGTATAGAAGTCTATATAATTAGCCAAATCGTCTGAAGCATGAACAGAATCGCCTTTGTTCCGAAGGCCTAGCGAGTTAAGCGAGTTCCTTTTTTCTTTTTTCAAAGGCAGTCCTTTTCTTTCCCCGGACCGATGACTCGCTTGTTCAGTACTGCTAACTATTATTGGAGGATTCCGTCCCCTCGGGACTACCAGTAGCTTCGGTTGTTGAATCTCGTGCAAGTTAGGTTGTGGTTGTATTGGCTGCAAGCGGAACGTAGGCGCTTTAGGTGTGTGTTGGCCATGCACTCTCGCGTCGTGTAATGTCGTATGTATGATAGAGGTGGTGTGGTGATTGACCTCAATGCTAATGGTTATCCCCAAGGTTCAACGAATGAATGAAGCTATGCTATGATCGTACCCGGATAGAGATGATAGTCTTCCTCTGATGTCTCCAAGCCGGCCATAATAGAATCGATAGGCGAAGCAGCCAATAGCAGTCTGTTCTCGCCTATCGATAGATAGCAGGTTGCTTCCAAGCTCAAACCATTTGAAACAGAATTGCTACTTTTTTCTTGTTATTGATAGAGTGGTATTCTCCGCCCCTGTCAAATAAAGCAGAGGAAGAGTCTTTCTCCAATGAGAATAAAGAAAGTTTTTGGGCAAGACAAGAAAGGAACTCGCCCTTTGACACCAAGGGATAAGAGCGGATTGCTGGCGATGACTTGGTGAAGGGAATCTATGAGAGAAGGTTCTCGACGAACCGGGTTCCGACCGAATAGAGCGCGGAGCCAACGAGTTCAGTCGAACAACGTAACGAGTCTAAGGGCGCTTGAAAGGAATGGACGGGCGAAGGAAAATGAAATATGAAAAAAAATCTGCTTTGGGAGTGTGAGATAGGCGGACGGGGAGTACGCAGCCGAACAACCGCAGGGGCTTCCAGCAGTGATAGCTGAACTAACCAGACGGGCCGCCCAAAACCTGGAGCTGACATTGAAATCGGAAATCAAAGTCGGACCCCGGCTATCCGAAGAAGGCAGACTGAAGCGGAGGAGCAGAAAATGCAACACAACAAGGGGCGAATCAATCAGAATGGAGACAGGGAGGAGAGGTAAAAGATAGATTTTCGAGCCTGAACATATAAGCAA